CAAAGAACGGGTAAACCCCTATGGGTTGTCTCCGAAGACATGGAAAGAGATATTTTTATGTCAGCAACAGAGGCCCAAGCTTATGGAATTGTTGATCTTGTAGCGGTTGAATGACAATAGCCTGGATTTCGCGTCAATTCGTGATTTGAAATTACCCCTGCTGAGTTTCATAGTAATATTCTATGACTTTTATTTACTATTTGAATAAAAGGAATTCAAAATCATGCGGTTAGGATCGATCTAAACCAGCCCATTATGTATATGATTCAACATGCCAACGATTAAACAACTTATTAGAAATACAAGACAGCCGATTAGAAATGTCACAAAATCCCCCGCGCTTCGGGGATGCCCTCAGCGTCGAGGAACATGTACTAGGGTGTATGTGCGACTCGTTCAGATCATGAACTAGAACAAAGGAAAGAGAACAATGTTCGAATATCAATGATCAAATAGGATAGAACGGAAAAACGAACTACATTTCCTATCTAAAAATAAGAAAATGGAGCATATCCCTTTTATTGTGTATGAAATTTATGGTTTCTATTGGTGTAAATCCACTCACCTCAATTCAAGATGAGAAGCAATTCTCCATTGGTAGCAAACGTTTATCCATTAAGCGGAGGAAATCTTAGTTAATATAGACCCCTCTTGCAAGAACGGACTAACAAGGCCAGCTACCCAGCCAACCTTCATAATTAAATACCGTTACTGTATAGGTAGAGCTCGTTGTGAAAGACCTATTACTGGATAATTCATGGGTAGAGCCGAAGAATGTGAACTATACAAGTTAGCAATAACATTGATTAAATGAAGTAAAGGCTCCGGTGTATAGAGAAGACCTCACCGTTTAAGAAGTAACCATAAAAACGATGGAATCCACTATTTCTTTATCATTGCTATTTTTTTCTTTTTAATACCTAGTATAGTACAATTTCGTATTTCGAGGTAAAACACCTATAAAAAATAAAAAATCGTGGTTGGGAAGGTTATAGTAGCCAAAGCCGTTGGAATTTTTAGTTTATACATTGGAAAAATCCGTTTTGTTATTAATATACTAGGAAAGGGGCAAAAGAATAACTGAAAGAAAGGAAATCTATTAGTTATTCGTGAAAGTTTCATTTATTCAATGACCAGAATTAGACGGGGATATATCGCTCGGAGACGTAGAACAAAAATTCGTTTATTTGCATCAAGCTTTCGGGGGGCTCATTCAAGACTTACTCGAACTATTACTCAACAAAAAATAAGAGCTTTGGTTTCGGCTCATCAGGATAGGGATAGGCAAAAAATTAATTTTCGTCGTTTGTGGATCACTCGAATAAATGCAGCAATTCGTGAAAGGGGGGTATGCTATAGTTATAGTAGATTAATAAACGGTCTGTACAAGAGACAGTTGCTTCTTAATCGTAAAATACTTGCACAAATAGCTATATCAAATAGGAATTGTCTTTATATGATTTCCAATGAGATTATAAAAGAAGTAGGTTGGAAGGAATCCACCGGTTAAACGGAGTTGCCCGGAGAATGAACTCCGGGAAGGTCGAATAAAAATGAATAATGAATAGAAATATGATAAAATATGAGAAAGTAGTCAAAATAAATATGAATCAACACGTTCAATAAAAAAATTTCTTCTTCCCAGATTATTATTTATTTTTCTTACGACACGAGAATTCAATCCGGATTCTTGGATTTTTCCAATAAAATATCAATCCCCGTTTGAGTTCGGATGGGAATTCGAATTCAAGTGAAGAAAGAGTAAACCTATCTTTTTCTGGCTCTAAGACTAGGAGTTCTAGTGGTCGACTCGGTTCTTTCAAATTGTTTCTCATTATTAAGAAAAGGTAACAAAGATAAAATACGAGCTTGTTTTATAGCAATAGTAATTAATCGTTGTTGTTTCAAGGTCAATCTATTCACTCGTCTAGATAATATTTTTCCCTGTTCACTAATAAATCGACTAATTAAACTCATGTTTTTATAATCAATTCGATCCCCCGATTGGATCGGGGGCAAACGCCTACGAAAAGATCGCTTGGATTTAAGAAAAGTTCGCTTGGATTTATCCATGGTTTGGTTAGTTTATTTCTTATCCCTAAAATCCTATTTCAGCCGTATCTCTAATTAGAATAAAAAAATAGGATTTGGTTTGTTTATAATTATCTTTAACTATGTTAAATATGTTATATATATATATATAATGTCATTTTTTCCGTTTCCTTGTAAGACTTGTAAGATAAGGGCGCAGGTGCTCGGTTCGATCTATTTCTTTACCTCCCCGTGAATCGTATGTTTGTAACAATATGGACAGAATTTTCGCAACTCCAATCGATTAGGCGTATTGTGCCGGTTCTTTTGAGTAATATATCTGGAAATGCCCGTTGATGCCTTATTAACATTAACACCGTTTCGAACACAAGTGGTACATTCCAAAAGAACCGGTATTCGCACATCTTTACCCTTGGCCATGAACCTCCTTTGGATTTTTCATTTACTCAACTCTTTCAATCCGAAACGAAAAAGAAGAAAGGAAAAAACAAAATAGAAATAGAATTTGTAACTTGCTATCCTCTTATGCAAGATTTCACTACAATCAATATAGCAAATAAGATAGAAAGATTTCTAAACTAGATTTCAAATCACAGTACAGTATTTCATATAAGTATCTTGTATAATACTCTTTCCCTAGAACCACAGTTTGTATTCTACTTCCATAGAAATTGAATACATAGAAATTGAATATTAATTTAATTCCAACCTGAACCCGAGTCTCGCAGCTGTTGAATGCACTTTTATTCTTTCTCTTTCCTCCCTTATTCTAAAAAAGGGAAAAAAGAGAAAAGAGGGGGGCTGGTATTTAATTGTATCTCTAATCTTCTTTATTCCTTCCCACGTCAATAACTAGAATGAAAAAAAGGGGAACGTCAACGCATCCGGGAAAAAACGATTAATCTCTATCAATAAACCTGCCAAAGAACCGAACCATAAAGTACTTAGTACCGGTGCTACGGAAAGATATGTTTTTAGATCTCGCATTGAAAAACCTCCTTCATTTTATTGTAATACAGAAACATATTGAAATGTACAATCATCCAGTAAATAAGATTTACTTTTTGTGAAATACAGAAAAAAACGTCCTTTATTCCCCAATATTCCCCCAAAAGACTCATTTATTTTTCCTAGGGGTTCCATTCCATTTTTCATATAGATAGAAGTATTTTACTATTATTATATGTTCAAATATGTTAAATGAGACCAAAAAGACGAAATGGACATAAAAATTCTAGATTTTAATAGAGGAGATAACAATGTGGAAAACAAGACAAGAATTCTCTACAATGACACTGTAGACCAATGGAAGGGATGTAGCGCAGCTTGGTAGCGCGTTTGTTTTGGGTACAAAATGTCACGGGTTCAAATCCTGTCATCCCTACCTATTACTGCTCAAAGGAGCAGTAACGAGGGATTTTTTGAGATCAATTCACATTGGACATATCATATAGAATCTTTCATTGTTATGATACTATATAGTGTATGCATACAAGATGTATTGGGGCCAATCCTTTTCTTTACAGTCTTTTCTTTTATGATAAGAAAGCGCTCTTAGTTCAGTAAGAAAGCGCTCTTAGTTCAGTTCGGTAGAACGTGGGTCTCCAAAACCCGATGTCGTAGGTTCAAATCCTACAGAGCGTGATTCGGATCTTCTTCGATCGAATTCGGCTGAAGCACTAACTGGAACGGCAATCTGAATTTGACCTCCTGGATATTAAAGAAAGGAGGAGGTCAATCAAAAAAAGAGATGTTAATTAATCAAAGGTCCAACTGATCGCCACGCCTGTATTGTAAATATGCAGTTACAAATAATCCAGCCAAAGTAATAGGAATTAGACCTAACACGATTCCAAATAGAAAAACTTCAATCATTTCAAATTGTTTGAAAGGAGAAAAAAGAGGTAATATCTATACCTAAATATTAATCCGAATTACCATGAATCTCAATGACCAAGAATTGGCAATTGACACGGTAAGTAACTATAAATACACAGAAGTTCGCGGAAAGATTTCCTTTTATGAATTGTGCAATGAATTTCAAATCAGTCGTATCTTGCTCAGACCAATAAATAAAGCTGAGGTTATAGTTAAAGCCGTCAGTAGAAAACCGAAATAACTAGTTATGGTAGGCATGAAGGAGCTAAATGAAATATGTTCTTTTTATACATATGTTTATAAAAAAGCACTTACCTGAGTTTCCTTTTTTGCAAAATAGGAGATAAAAAAATACCAATTGAAAGAATAAGTCCAATTGAAAGGTTTTGATTGATCTATCATTATAGACAGCACTAACAAGGATAAAGTCACAACTGTATAAAAAAAAATGGATTCATCATCTGTAACATCTACCCATACCGCTAATCGGCGAATTCATTCTTGGATAATTTTTCAACTCAACTTATAAACGAATAATAAGAACTGGGTCATTTAATTTCGTTTTAAAATGAAACTCTTTTCGAATCATTATGGAATGAAATTATCAAATTATTCCTCTTTTTATCATTTCTTTTTTTTTTATTTTTTTATCAAATCTTTATATTTTAGAGCGAACAGTAATCTTAGAAAACTTTTACTTTGATTTTAACTAATTAGATTCCGTAATAGGTTCACTGATATAATATCTTGAATGAATGAGAACAAAAAGTTATCACATGATCACTCGAAAAAAAAATAGGTGTTTTGGTTCAACTATATTCTAAGACTAGTCATTTCTATTCTCTTTTGCTTTATAAGTTCTATTTTGTATCTTTCCAGAAATCTGCATTTTTGTAGTTAGGTCAAGAAAGAACCTTCCGATTTCGATCTAATACAACAATGCATGCATCATTATTAGTGATTCCAATTATTTCATTCTTTGTTCTTTTTCGTTTATCGAATAAAATTTGCTATTCTTACTTGTTACTGAACGATTAACCAATTCAAAAAAAACGATTCCAACAAAAACC